TTCAAAATGTTAGATTATGTATCGAGAGAGTAGTATGAGATAAAAAGGATTTCCGATTTTCTCTTATCTATCGGGAATCCAGTTCAGCGTCACAAACTTTTTTTGTTTTCACACCGGGAGACTCTTAACAAAATTTTTGTTATGAAAGAGCGCGAAAAACAAGATTTTGATCGAATCAAAAAGAAACTTTGGGATTGCTGAATCACAGACAACAAAATTAAATATATACAGCAACGGAGCCATCATAGTATTTTTGAAATCCTCCGAAAGGAAGGATGGCTTTTTGATCATTTACCTATCTGCCCCAGGTCTGATGGATTTTCTTTTTTATCTTTCTTCAATGTAGTAGGGTAAGGGTCAATTTTATTGTAGAGCCGTATGCAACGCACAAATTATGCCTGTACGGTTGTTCAATTCTATCTTTTCTTTTCTCTTCGCTTCATCATGCGAGATAAAGAAACCTTTTATTATTTATTATATTTATCAGGGTAATGATCCATCAACCCGCTAGTGGTTTTTATGAGACACAAGTGGGAGAATTTATCTTGGAAGCGGAAGAACTGCTGAAACTGCGTGAAACCATCACAAGGGTTTATGTACAAAGAACGGGTAAACCATTATGGGTTGTATCCGAAGACATGGAAAGAGATGTTTTTATGTCAGCAACAGAAGCAAAAGCTTATGGAATTATTGATCTTGTGGCAGTTGAATGAAAATAACGTTTAAGGTGGATTTCGCGCAAATTCATGATTTGAGATTTAATATCCGAGGTTCTTAATTATCTTAAATAGAAATAATTCATAATTAAATCATCCGGTTAGGATCAATCTAAACCAGCCCATTCATTATGTATATGATTCAACATGCCAACAATTAAACAACTTATTAGAAATACAAGACAGCCAATCAGAAATGTCACCAAATCCCCTGCCCTTCGGGGATGCCCTCAGCGCCGAGGAACATGTACTAGGGTGTATGTGCGACTCGTTTAGATCGTGAGCTGACACAAAAAAAACTGCTTTTCCAGTATCAATGATCAGTACCATTGAATAAGATAGAATGGAAGAAAGGAATTTCATCCACTATATAAAAAAATATATCATATCTCTTCATTGTGTATTAAATTTATGGTTTTCATTGGTGCAAATCCAATCACCTCAATTTAAGGTGAGAGACAATTCTCCATTGATAGCAAATGGTTATCCATTAAGCGGAGGAAATCTTATTAAAAAAAAAAAAAGATTAGGTCCCCACTTTGGCAAGAACGGACTAACAGGGATAGCTACCCAGCTAACTTTCATAATTAAATACCGTTACTATATAGGTAGATCTCATTGTGAAAGACCTATTACTAGATAATTCATGGGTAGAGCCAAAGAGTGTGAACTATACAAGCTCCCACAATAACATAAAGTAAAGGCTCCGGTGTATAGAAAAGACCTCACCGTTTAAGAAGTAACCATAAAAACGACGGAACCCACTATTTTATTTTTTTATTTACTCTATTTTTAGACACCTAACAGAAGACAATTTCGTATTTCACAGTAAAATATCTAAAAAAATCGTGGTCGGGGAGGTTATAGTAGCCAAAGCCATTGGAATTCAAATTTTATACATTGGAAAAATCTGTTTTGTTATTAATAGATTAGGAAAGGGGAAAAGAATAACTGAAAGAACGGAAATCCATTAGTTATTCATCAAAGGTTCATTTATTCAATGACTAGAATTAAACGGGGATATGTAGCTCGGAGACGTAGAACAAAAATTCGTTTATTTGCATCAAGCTTTCGAGGAGCTCATTCAAGACTTACTCGAACTATTACTCAACAGAAAATAAGAGCTTTGGTTTCGGCTCATCGGGATAGGGGTAGACAAAAGAGAAATTTTCGTCGTTTGTGGATCACTCGAATAAACGCTGTAATTCGCGAAAATACAGTCTCTTATAGTTATAGTAGATTAATACACGATTTATATAAGAAACAGTTGCTTCTTAATCGTAAAATACTTGCACAAATAGCTATATTGAATAGGAAATCTCTTTACATGATTTCCAATGAGATCATAAACGAAGTAGAATCCACCGGAATTATTTAAACGGATTTCCCCGGAGAATGAACTCCGGGAGGATAGAATAGAAATTACTATGAGTAAATTTTTTTAAATATTAAAAATGAATAAACACGTTCAATAAAAAAGTTTATTCTTTTCCGATTTAGTATTTATATTACGACACGATAATTCAATCTAGATTCTCGGATTTTTCGAGCAAAAAAAGTACCAATCCGAACTCAAAGGAGGATTGGAATTAGAATTCAAGTGAAGCAAGCGTAAGGCTAGTTATTGCTAGTCCTAAGACCAGTAGTTCTGGGGGCCGACTCGGTTCTTTCAAATTGTTTCTCATTATTGAGAAAGGGTAACAAAGATAAAATACGAGCTTGTTTTATGGCAGTAGTAATTAATCGTTGTTGTTTCAAGGTCAATCTATTCACCCGTCTAGATAATATTTTTCCTTGTTCACTAATAAATCGACTAATTAAACTCATGTTTCTATAATCAATTCGATCCCCCGATTCAATCGGGGGCAAACGCTTACGAAAAGTTCGCTTGGATTTAAGAAAAGGTCGCTTGGATTTATCCATGGTTTGTTTGTTTATTCCTTATCCCGAAAATCCTATTTCTGAATTCTAATTCATTTTAATCAAAATAGGATTTTTATATTTATATATGTTATATATAATGTTATTTTTTCTATTTCCTTAAAAGGGTAACACGGAAGGTACTCTATTTTTTTATCTCCCCATGAATGGTATGTTTGGAACAATAGCGACAGAATTTTCTCAACTCTAATCGATTAGGCGTATTCTGTCGGTTCTTTTGAGTAATATATCTGGAAATCCCCATCGATCTCTTACTCTTATTAGCACCGTTTCGTACACAAGCGGTACATTCCAAAATTACCCTTAGTCGGACATCTTTACCCTTGGCCATGAACCTCCTTTTAATTTTGGATTTACTCAACTATTCTATTTTCAATTTGAAGCGAAGAAGAAAGGCATGAAAAAATACAAGTTACTAACTTCAAATCTAAAAGATCAATAAAGTAATGAAAATCGTAGTAAATGGAAATAATAAGTAATACAATGATTTCTAAACTCTATTTCAAATCGAAATACCGTTGAAAAATACTCTTGCCCTAGACCCACATTTCTATTCTATCCCCATTCCGATATTCATATAATTCAAACTTGAGTCTGAGTCTCACAGACATTGAATCCGTTTTGATTCTTTCTCTTTCCTCCCTTATTCTAAAAAGGGAAAAAAGAGAAAAGAGGGGGAGGGGTTAGTCACAGATATTTGATTGTATTTTTAATCTTTTTAATTCCTTTCCGTGTCAATAACTAGAATTAAAAAAAGGGGAATGTCAACGCATCTGGAAAAAAGCGATTAATCTCTATCAATAGACCCGCTAAAGCTCCAAACCATAACGTGCTTAGAACTGGTGCCACAGAGAGATATGTTTTTAGATCTCGCATTCAAAACCCTCCTTCTTTTTTTTATTGGAATACATAAAAATAATGCATATATGATCAGATGCATTTGTAGTTAAGGACTTCTTCTAGTTGTACACAGAATCCCTAATTCAAATAAATAAGATTTTTCTTTTATTAAAACAGAAAAAAATATCCCCCTACTTACCTTACCGAGTATTTCCAAAATACTCATTTTTATATATTATACTTTTTCGGTGAGTCCCGTATTTCATATGTATAGAAGTATTTTACTATTATATGTTAAATGAGACCTAAAATGAGACCAAAAAGACGAAATGGGCATAAAATTTATGTATATCCGTGGATAAAATAACAATGTGGAAAACAAGATCGGAATTCTCTACAATGACACTGTAGAGCAATTGAAGGGGTGTAGCGCAGCTTGGTAGCGCGTTTGTTTTGGGTACAAAATGTCACAGGTTCAAATCCTGTCATCCCTACTTATTACTGTTCAAAAGACAAATAGAAAAAAGAGCAGTAACGAGGGATCTCTTGAGATCGATTCAAAACTAAAGAGAATCCTTTTCTTTATGGTCTTATCTAGAAAGCGCTCTTAGTTCAGTTCGGTAGAACGTGGGTCTCCAAAACCCGATGTCGTAGGTTCAAATCCTACAGAGCGTGATTTTTTCTTCTTAGATTAGATCGAATTTGACTGAAATACATTCAGCAACTTGTACAGCATGACCTCCTGTAAATGAGGAGGTCAATTCAAAAAGGGGATGATAATTAATCAAAGGTCCAACTGATCACCCCGCCTATATTGTAAATATGCAGTTACGAATAATCCAGCCAAAGTAATAGGAATTAGGCCTAACACGATTCCAAATAGAGAAACTTCAATCATTTCATTTTGTTTGAAAGGATAAAAAAAAGAGGTAATATCTATATCTAAATATTAATCCGAATTGGCATGAATCTCAATGACCAAGAATGGATAATTGGCGCGTTAAATAACTATAGAATACAAGTAATCTCGCCGAAATGATGGATTGCGTTTTTCAAATATTCATTTTAAATAAGTCGTATTTTGCTCAGACCAATCAATAGAGCTGACGTTATAGTTAAAGCCGCTAGTAGAAAACCGAAATAACTGGTTATAGTAAGCATGAAGGGGCTAAATGAAAATTTTTTTTATGCATATAGTTCTAAAGCACTTACCTAAGTTTCTATTTTTCAAAATAGTAGGATAGGCCAAAATACTAATTGAAAAAATAGGTTCAATTGAAATGAAAGTTTTTGATTCATCTATCATTATAGACGACACTAACAAAGAAAAAGTAACAGGCATATAAAGCGAAATTGATTCATCTGTAACATCTATTCATACCACGATTTCAATCAAACGATTCTATTTTTTGAAGAACTCTTGGGTAAACTAATAATAGAAACAGGGTCATGTAACTTCATTCAAAAAAGAAACTCTTTTTTCATTATTCAATCATTTTTTTC